AGGGTATTTCCGATTTTCTCTTATTTATCGGGAGCCCAGCTCAGCGTCACAAACCTTTTTTGTTCACACCAGAAGGCTCTTAAAAATATTTCGATTATGTTATTATGTTATGCAAGGAGTGCGAAAAAAACAAGATTTTTTCTTTGATTGTCTCAAAAAGAAACTTTGGGATTGCTGAATCACAAAAAAAAAAAAAAAATGAATATATTATATATTAATAAATTAATAATAAATATAATTATAATAATAATGAATGAATATATTACTATAATATTGATATTAATAATTAATATAATTAATATTATAATAATATTAAGGCAACGGAGCCATCATAGTAGTTTTTAACTATTCAAAAAGAAAAAGGAAAAAGGAAGGGTGGCCATTTGATCATTTAACCCACCAGGGTCTGGTATATTTTACTTTTCTCTTTCTTTCTCTTTTTTGGAGGGTTGGAGGGTAAGGGTCAATTTTATTGTAAAGCCGTATGCATATGCAATGCATCAAAGATGCCCGTACGGTTGTTCAATTCTATCTTTTTTCCTATTATATTAGTCTTTATCTTTCTTTTCTCTTCATCATGCGAGGTAGAAGAACTTTTGATTATGTTATATCATCAGGGTAATGATGCACCAACCTGCTTGTTTGTTTTATGATGTAAACATGAGAGAAACTGTCATGGAAACGGAAGAAGTGCTGGTACTGCGTGAAACCCTCACAATGGTTTATGCACAAAGAACGGGCAAACCCTTTTGGGTTGTATCCAAAGACATGGAAAGAGATACTTTTATGTCAGCAACAGAAGCACAAGCTTATGGAATTGTTGATCTTGTAGGAGTTGAATGAAAATAAGACGGATTTCACACAAATACGCAATTTGAGATTTTATCTATGATTTTACTATTCGAATAACTGGAAGTAATTCAGAATTCTCCGGTTAGGATCAATCTAAACCAGCCCCATTATGTATAAATTCAGCATGCCAACTATTAAACAACTTATTAGAAATACAAGACAGCCAATCAGAAATGCCACGAAATCCCCCGCTCTTCGGGGATGCCCTCAACGTCGAGGAACATGTACTCGGGTGTATGTGCGACTCGTTTAGATCATACCATGCGCTGGTACAAAAGCAAGAAAAAAACTTTCCAGTATCAATGATCAGTACCGGTGAATAGTATAGAATGTAAGAAGGGACTCCATTCACTATATAAAAAAAATAATAAGAAAAGCTATCACATTCCTACATTGTGAATAAATTTTATGGTTTCCGTTGGTGCAAATCTCAATTTAAGATGAGAAGAAATTCTCCATTGGTAGCAAATGGTTAGCCATTAAGCGGAGGAAATCTTTTTTTTATTTACTTTCTTATTTACTTATTTAATTTGAATTTTTTTTTTAATTATTTTAAATTTATTTCATTTTTACTTATTTAATTTACTTACTTTTTAATAAATAAAATAAAATAAATATAAATAAAATAAAAAAGGCATAAAGATTAAGCTCCTACTCTGGCAAGAACGGACTAAGAGGGTCAGCTACCCAGCTAAGTTTCATAATTAAATACCGTTACTGTATAGGTAGATCTCATTGTGAAAGGCCTATTGCTGGATAATTCATAGGTAGGGCCAAAAAGGGTGAACTATACAAGTTACCAATAACGTTGATTAAATGAAGTAAAGGCTCCGGTGTATAGAGAAGACCTCACCGTTTAGGAAGGCACCATAGAAACGAAGGAATCCGCTATTTCTTTATCCATTTTTTTTCTATTTTTGACACCTATAACACAATATAATTTCTTTATTGCGCATTGAAATGCCTAAAAAAAAGAAAAAATGGCGGTCAGGAAGGTTATAGTAGCCAAAGCCCTTGGAATTTTTATTTTATACATTGGAAAAATACGTTTTGTTCCTAATAGATTAGGAAAGGGGAAAGGAATAACTGAAAGAAAAGAAAGAAATTCGTTATTCGGTGGAAGTTTCATCTATTCAATGACTAGAATTAGACGGGGATATATAGCTCGTAGACGTAGAACAAAAATTCGTTTATTTGCATCGAACTTTCGAGGGGCCCTTTCAAGACTTACTCGAACTATTATTCAACAGAAAATAAGAGCTTTGTTTTCGGCTCATCAGGATCGGGGCAGTCAAAAGAGCAATTTTCGTCGTTTGTGGATCACTCGGATAAACGCAGTAATTCGCGAATGGGGGGTATCCCATAGTTATAGTAGATTAATACACGATCTGTACAAGGGACGGTTGCTCCTTAATCGTAAAATACTTGCACAAATAGCTATATTAAATAGGGATTGTCTTTATACGATTTCCAATGAGATAATAAAAGAAGTGGGTTATAAAAAGTCCGTCGGAATAATTTAAACGGAGTTTCCCGAAGAATGAACTCCGGGAAGTTAGAGTAGAAATTACTGGGATAAAAAAAATATGCTAAAATAGTCAAAACGAATGAACGCGCTCAGTAGAAAAAGCTTTCTCCAATTCTTTTT